TTATTCATCCACTTTCTATTTTGAAAACGAATTGAGTGACCTTAAAAATTCACTCATTCAACTTGAATAAAATAAGAAAGAAACTAAAATGGAATGAAATTCCGTTAGGTGGTACCGCCGAAATCGAGTGCTAATTACAAAATTAACCGATCAACTTGCTATCGAACATTTTTTCATTCGATCCTCAATAAATTTCAATATATTTCAGTTTTATTATTATGAAAATAAATCCTACTACTTCAGTTCCTGGAGTTTCCACACTTGAAAAAAAAAACCTAGGACGTATCGCTCAAATCATTGGTCCAGTACTGGATGTATCCTTTACCCCCGGGAAGATGCCTAATATTTATAACGCTCTGGTAGTTAAAGGTCGAGATACTATCGGTCAAGAACTTAATGTGACTTGTGAGGTACAACAATTATTAGGAAATAATCGAGTTAGAGCTGTAGCTATGAGTGCTACAGATGGTCTAATGAGAGGAATGGAAGTGATTGACACGGGAGCTCCTCTAAGTGTTCCAGTCGGCGGAGCTACTCTAGGCCGAATTTTCAACGTGCTTGGAGACCCTGTTGATGAGTTAGGCCCCGTAGATACTCGTACAACATCTCCTATTCATAGATCTGCACCCGCGTTTATACAGTTAGATACAAAATTATCTATTTTTGAAACAGGAATCAAAGTCGTAGATCTTTTAGCCCCTTACCGGCGTGGAGGAAAAATAGGACTATTCGGAGGGGCTGGAGTGGGGAAAACCGTGCTCATTATGGAATTGATCAACAACATTGCGAAAGCTCATGGGGGTGTATCCGTATTTGGAGGAGTAGGTGAACGTACTCGTGAAGGAAATGATCTTTACATGGAAATGAAAGAATCCGGAGTAATTAATGAACAAAATATTGCAGAATCAAAAGTGGCTCTAGTCTACGGTCAGATGAATGAGCCCCCCGGAGCTCGTATGAGAGTTGGTTTGACAGCTCTAACTATGGCGGAATATTTCCGAGATGTTAATGAACAAGATGTACTTCTATTTATCGACAACATCTTCCGTTTTGTCCAAGCAGGATCTGAAGTCTCCGCCTTATTGGGTCGAATGCCTTCCGCTGTGGGTTATCAACCCACCCTGAGTACCGAAATGGGTACTTTACAAGAAAGAATTACTTCTACCAAAGAGGGATCCATAACTTCTATTCAAGCAGTTTATGTGCCTGCAGACGATTTGACCGACCCTGCTCCTGCCACTACATTTGCACATTTAGATGCTACAACCGTACTATCAAGAGGATTAGCGGCAAAAGGTATCTATCCCGCAGTAGATCCTTTAGATTCAACATCAACTATGCTCCAACCACGAATCGTGGGTGAAGAACATTATGAAACTGCACAAAGAGTAAAGCAAACTTTACAACGTTATAAAGAACTTCAGGACATTATAGCTATCCTTGGGTTGGACGAATTATCCGAAGAAGATCGCTTGATCGTAGCAAGAGCACGAAAAATTGAGCGTTTCCTATCACAACCCTTTTTTGTAGCAGAAGTTTTTACCGGTTCCCCCGGTAAATATGTTGGTTTAGCCGAAACAATTAGAGGGTTTAAATTGATCCTTTCCGGCGAATTAGATGGTCTTCCTGAACAAGCCTTTTATTTGGTAGGTAACATTGATGAAGCTACTGCGAAGGCTACGAATTTAGAAATGGAGAGTAAATTGAAGAAATGAGCTTAAATCTTTGTGTACTAACTCCTAATCGAATTGTTTGGGATTCAGAAGTGAAAGAAATCATTTTATCTACGAATAGTGGACAAATTGGCGTATTACCAAACCACGCCCCTATTGCCACAGCTGTGGATATAGGTATATTAAGAATACGCCGTAACGATGAATGGTTAACGATGGCTCTGATGGGCGGTTTTGCTAGAATAGGCAATAATGAAATGACTATTTTAGTAAATGACGCGGAAAAGGGTAGTGACATTGATCCACAAGAAGCTCAAGAAACTCTTGAACTAGCGGAAGCTAACTTAAGGAAAGCAGAAGGCAAGAGACAAACAATTGAGGGAAACCTAGCTGTCCGACGGGCTAGGACACGAGTCGAGGCTATCAATGCGGGTTTACAACCAGTAAGTGTGTACAAATAATCAAAGGAACTTCTATATAAACGGAACCTATGGCTATCGATGCTTTTTTTGATTCTTCTTTTTCTTATTCTGCCCATTGATTAAAAAAATGAATAGAAAAAAATACAAAAAATAAAAGAAGATAGTCTAACTTAATAAAACTTATTAGATACCAGAGTTTTGGTATCTAATAAGATCTACCTACTATTGGATTTGAACCAATGACTCCCGCCGTATGAAAGCAATACTCTAACCACTGAGTTAAGTAGGTCTTTTATGATCACAAAGAAAACCAAACGCAAAGGAACTCATCCTACATCGTAGTACAGCGATGAACGATCAATTCAATATTACTTCGTAGTATACCATACCAATCAACCAGAGGGA